TTGTTCCTATACAATTCGAACTATCTATGGAGTATTAGGCATAAAAATTTGGATATTTGTAGACTAGGAATAATGGACCTTTATTTGTTGTACTATTCTGGCTAATCTATAGTGATAGAACAAAAAATTACAAACTGTTTCATTCTTTTTCTATTAAAAAAAAAAAGAGCAATTCTAATTCTATAGGGTTGAATAAAAATTCGATTGACCATTTTTTGTTAGAATTGCTATGCTTAGTGTGTGACTCGTTAATTTTTTCTTTAACTTAAAAAAAAAAAGTAAGTTTAGAGTTAGGATTTCTAAAAAATATAGACTGAACTCTACTATGAACTTAATAACCATATAAATAACCAACTTATTTCTTCGTATTGTCGAGATCCCAAGAAAGAGTCACTATATGACTGGATCAATCATATAGTTGTAGCAACTGAAATTTATCCCATAAAAAAGAAATCTGATTATGGGTTGTGAGGCAAAAGTAAGGGATGTGGATAAATGGAAGGATGATAGAAAGAGAGAACAAAAATACCAATGATATATGATTCGAATATGTATGGTCTATGAATTATCTCATATAAAGGCAATGTGATAAAGCATCAATACTGAATATAAAATAAAATATTAGTATACAAAAAAATTAAGTATAAAATAATAAAGAGCCTGGAGTTAATAGAAACTGAGAAGGTTGACCCGGGACCGAATTTTGTTGAGAGCTCCGTTGCAGAGTTCAGACCTAGCCATTAATGGAGAAGCTATAGGAACGGTGGAACCTGTGACTGCATAGATTCTATTGAAAACGAATGCTAATGATTCATTGAGTGGGATGGCGGAACGAACCAAAAACAAATTGATTTATTTTGAGAAGTCATGGATTGGATTGAAGTTACGAATGAAGCAGAAAAGAGTTAATATTCGCTCGCGAAACCCTTGTTTATTGGATTACAATATTGTGTTTGGCGTAGTTCAATAGGGATATAAAAAAAAAGAATGATTCGTTATAATATAAATAAAAAAAGCATTATCTATATTTACAAATAAATATATATGTCTAGCTTTGTATCTTGATTGTATTGTATATACAGTTCAACAAATTAAATATTAAAAAAAAAAATTACTTAGTTTAGTGCATTATTTATTAGAAGTATCTAATATTATTGAATCATTTCATTCGCGAGGAGCCGGATGAGAAGAAACTCTCATGTCCAGTTCTGCAGTAGAGATGGAATCAAGAAACGACCATCAACTATAACCCCAAAAGAACCAGATTTCGTAAACAACATAGAGGAAGAATGCGGGGGATATCTTGTCGAGGTAATCATATTAGTTTTGGTCGATATGCTCTTCAGGCACTTGAACCCGCTTGGATCACAGCTAGACAAATAGAAGCAGGGCGAAGAGCAATGACACGATATGCGCGTCGTGGTGGAAAAATATGGATACGTATATTTCCGGACAAACCAGTTACAGTAAGACCCACAGAGACACGTATGGGTTCGGGAAAGGGATCTCCCGAATATTGGGTATCCGTTGTTAAACCGGGTCGAATACTTTATGAAATGAGCGGAGTATCAGAAACTGTAGCTAGGGCCGCTATTTCAATAGCTGCGTCCAAAATGCCTATACCAACTCAATTTGTTATTGCAGGATAGGGGCATAGAACTAAACAAAAACAAAAGGGTTATTTTATTTCATTATATTGAGATGAAAAAACAAACAACCACAGATTTCTTTATTTCTGGAAAGACAATATCTCTTTTTTTCCTTCATTCTTTGCATTGACATTCTTTGCATTGAAATAACAGATAAAAAAAAGAAAAATGATATGATTCAACCCCAAACCCTTTTGAATGTAGCAGATAACAGCGGGGCTCGAGAATTGATGTGTATTCGAATCATAGGGGCAGGGAATCCCCGATATGCTCATATTGGTGACGTTATTGTTGCTGTAATCAAAGAAGCAGTGCCCAATATGCCTCTAGAAAGATCAGAAGTAATTAGAGCTGTAATTGTACGTACATGTAAAGAACTCAAACGTGATAACGGTATTATAATACGATATGATGACAATGCAGCGGTTGTCATTGATCAAGAAGGAAATCCAAAAGGAACTCGAGTTTTTGGTGCGATTCCTCGGGAATTGAGACAGTTGAATTTTACTAAAATAGTTTCATTAGCTCCCGAGGTATTATAAATACTAGTAGATGAAACTATAATAGTTTCGGGTATCAAAAATAAAGCAATTAATTCTTAGTAGATTAGGTCTCACGCATATACTTTGAATAAAAAAAAAGAAAAACAAAGAAAAAACATGTTGATTATATCAAAATTAGGAGACACCAATAATTCTAGTTCATCATGGGTAAGGATACTATTGCCGATATAATAACTTCTATAAGAAATGCTGACATGGATAAAAAAGGAACGGTTCGAATAGCATCTACTAATATCACCGAAAATATTGTTAAAATACTTCTGCGAGAAGGTTTTATTGAAAACGTTCGAAAACATCAGGAAAGTCAGAGATTTTTCTTGGTTTCAACCCTACGACATAGAAGGACTAGTAAAGGAGTATATAGAACTATTTTAAAGCGTATCAGCCGACCCGGTCTACGAATCTATTCCAACTATCAACGAATTCCTAAGATTTTAGGTGGAATAGGGATTGTAATTCTTTCTACTTCTCAAGGTATAATGACAGATCGAGAAGCTCGATTAAAAAAAATTGGAGGAGAAGTTTTGTGTTATATATGGTGATCCTCCTCCGGTATCCTAATTTTACCTCTAAATTCCTATTTGTGAAATAGAGAATAGAGAGGAAAAGTGAGTTATATAACTCTTCCTCCATTAGTTGATACTTAAAAGGGGTTACCTGGAATGAAAGAACAAAAATTGATTCATGAAGGTTTAATTACTGAATCACTTCCCAATGGTATGTTCAGGGTACGTTTAGATAATGAAGATTTAATTCTAGGTTATGTTTCAGGAAGGATACGGCGCAGTTTTATACGGATACTACCTGGAGATAGAGTAAAAATCGAAGTAAGTCGTTATGATTCAACCAAAGGACGTATAATTTATAGACTTCGTAACAAGGATTCGAACGATTAAATTAAATGATTTTTTTAAACATTCCTTTCGTAGGGTATGGTATACAATTCGAAGTTCAAAAATTCAAGAGACTTATTTTCTTCCAAGGAGTAGATTCAGGGGTAAAGGAATGAGAAATATGAAAATAAGGGCTTCTGTTCGTAAAATTTGTGAGAAATGCCGACTGATCCATAGGCGTGGACGAATTATGGTGATTTGTTCCAATCCGAGACATAAACAGAGACAAGGGTAATCCTTAAAAAAAAAAGAACTTTCTTTCTAAAATGGGGATCCCTGTAAAAAAAAAAGGGATCTGTTTTAACATGAAATGGATATCTCCGTATGTTTACATATATTTCTGACTCATATTTATGAGATAATAAAATATGACAAAACCTATACCAAGAATTGGTTCACGTAGGAATGGGCGTATTGGTTCACGCAAGAATGGACGTAGAATACCAAAAGGAGTTATTCATGTTCAAGCGAGTTTCAACAATACCATTGTAACTGTTACAGATGTACGTGGTCAGGTGGTTTCTTGGGCCTCCGCGGGTACTTCTGGATTCAAAGGCACAAGAAGAGGAACACCCTATGCTGCTCAAGCTGCAGCAGTAAACGCTATTCGTACAATAATTGATCAGGATATACAACGAGCAGAAGTTATGATAAAGGGTCCTGGTTTCGGAAGAGATGCAGCATTACGAGCCATTCGTAGAAGTGGTATACTATTAAGTTTCGTACGTGATGTAACACCTATGCCACATAATGGATGTCGACCTCCAAAAAAAAGACGTGTGTAGAAATAAGAATTAAACAACTATCAAGAGAAATAAATGATTCAATAATCTGATCAAATTAGAATATTAGTATGGTTCGAGAGGAAATAACAGAATCCACTCGAACACTACAGTGGAAGTGTGTTGAATCACGAGTAGACAGTAAACGTCTTTATTATGGACGTTTCATTCTGTCCCCGCTTATGAAAGGGCAAGCCGATACCATAGGTATTGCCGTGCGGAGGGCGTTACTTGGAGAAATAGAAGGAACATGTATCACACGTGCAAAATCTGAGAAGGTACCACATGAATATTCTACAGTAGTAGGTATTGAAGAATCAGTACATGAAATTTTATTAAATTTGAAAGAAATTGTATTGAGAAGTAATCTCTATGGAATTAGAGACGCATCCATTTGTGTTAGAGGTCCTAGGTACGTAACTGCTCAAGATATCATCTCACCACCTTCCGTAGAAATAGTTGATACGACACAGTATATAGCTAATCTGACAGAACCAATTGATTTGCGCATTGAATTACAAATCAAGAGAGATCGCGGATATCGTATGAAACCCATAACTAATTCTCACGATGGAAGTTATTCTATAGATGCTGTATTCATGCCTGTTCGAAATGCAAATCATAGTATTCATTCTTATGGTAATGGGAATGAAAAACAAGAAATACTTTTTCTAGAAATATGGACAAATGGAAGTTTAACTCCTAAAGAAGCACTTTATGAAGCTTCTCGTAATTTAATTGATTTATTTGTTCCTTTTCTCCATGCAGAGGAAGAAAACATGAATTTCGAGGAAAATAAAAACAAGTTTACTTTACCCCCTTTTACCTTTCAAGATAGATTAGATAATCTAAAGAAAAACAAAAAAGGAATTCCATTGAAATATATTTTTATTGACCAATCAGAATTACCTTCCAGGACCTATAATTGTCTCAAAAGGTGCGATATACATACATTATTGGACCTTTTGAGTAAGGGTCAAGAAAATCTTATAAAAATTGAATATTTTCGCATAGAAGATGTAAAACAAATATTGGACACTCTACAGAAGCATTTTTCAGTTGATTTACCTAAGAAAAAGTTTTAATTTGAAATCCACTATAATTATTTCATCT